TACTCATACTTATTCAATTGGAAGTCTTGGTCCAATTCAAAAATTCTGTTTCGCAATTTCATAATCCAACTTTGCAATTTATAAGTGACTCATGGATACAAATTGCGAGAATGCGTATTTTTTCTCGACTTTCTCATTGAGAGGTAAAGGATTCAATCCTTTTAAGAAATAAAGTTTTTGATCGGAATATGAATAAAACCGAAAGACCCTTTAACCATTAAAGGGTTAATAGAACGAATCACACTTTTACCACTAAACTATACCCGCTACAATATGATTATTGTATACAAACGGACCTTTTGTCCAACAAGCTAATTGAGCATAATCAAGATAGGATCATCAAAGAATCATCAAAATGAGAGTGTTGAACTTTTTCGTGGGAAGATCCAAATTGAATGAGATTCGGAAAAGAGGCTTCATTTAATTTAAATGAAATAACTAAAGATTTATCTTTTGCTGAAGAAGATAGATACGGATCAAAAAAAAACACTCAAATTCTAACAGAAAAATGCGTTGTATAAGAATCAATAGTTTTTTTTAGTTCGGAAAATGAAAATAAAATACAACAAGAAAAAGAATGTAAATAATGTTTCTTCTTTTTTTTGTTGCTTGAATATAAAATATTCAATTGAATATAATAAAAAAAACAAATCTTTTTGTTTTCAAATAAGATAAATCATTAATTATCTATAATTCGTTGGAACAAAAAAAGGGCCCGACCTGGTCAGTACCTAGCCGGGCCATCAGAATAAGAAGGCCCTTTCAAATAAAACAAAGGGTCTTCTTTATTTTTCTTTAATTCGATTGTTGGCGCGCCCCTCTTTTAGAAAAAAGAAATTCCTGATTTGTGGATTTCTCTATATATAATAGAATAGAGAAAGAAGAGAAAGAAAGACTCCTTACATTATGTATAATCTAATAATTATCTTTTTCAATTGGGAGAGATGGCTGAGTGGACTAAAGCGTCGGATTGCTAATCCGTTGTACGAGTTATTCGTACCGAGGGTTCGAATCCCTCTCTTTCCGTTTCCGTTGATTTATTTATTTCAATTTCCAATTTTGGAAATCTGAGTTAAACACGTGGAATATAGAAAATCCTAATAAAATTGAAAAATTAACCAAGGAAAACCCTTGGATTTTATTCTTCACGTCCAGGATTACGTCCCGGATCATTAGATAGGAATCCAAAGATAAAGAGAGAAACAAAAAATATCACTACGGTATAAACGAAGAGTTTCAGAGTAAGCATTACACAATCTCCAAGATTATTTTTTGGAAAAAAAAAGAGAATAGATCTTCCATTTTTCTACCACATAGACTATTTTGACACCAGGAAATGAGTTTTTTTCTAGAAATAAAAATGTATTGTAACAAATCCATTTGTTTTGCATTAACAAAAAATTTGCGTTTAGATCCAAATTAGATATTGGGGGAGACCCTAATCTAATTTATAGGGTTAGGGTCTTTCACTGGAAAAAGGGTCAAAAATGAGGAAATGGGGGTAAGCCAGATTTATGGTGACTATCTAAGAATTTCAATGTACGAATCGAAGGTTCATACTCTCAAACTTATCTGATTTTATCAATTGTTATCATTTTTGCTCGAAGAAATCGTGCATTTTCTAGGATATTATTATTAAGGATCTTATCGAAAACTTACAGCAGCTTGCCAAACAAAAGCTAAGAGAAAAAAAAACAGAGGTATGACTGGCATAACATCTACGATTGGATTCAAAAAAGCATAGGCTTCAGGCAATTTGCCAAAGAAAAAACTACTCGAATAAAGGGCAGAATTAATACAGATCGAACTAACGATATTAAGCATAACAGACATTTTGTTCTTGGAGATAATTGCATTTTGATTGAGTTTTTGATAGAAGGAACAAGGAAGAAAGTAAGTAAGGTAGACAAAAAATCCTTCTTTTTCTTTGAACCCACCCAATCAAAAATCCTCCAATTCTCAAAGGAGAATAGAAGAAATCATACTTTCATACAATATCTTAATTGAATTCTATGTAATGATCAATAAATTAAGTTCAATTCTATATCTATATGTATCAAAATCCTAGTACCAATTTATTCTATCGATATATAGATATTTGGACTGCAGTTGACAAACGACCAGTACAAATATTATTGTTTCTTGGTGTAGATTATAAATTCAAATGGGGCGTGGCCAAGTGGTAAGGCAACGGGTTTTGGTCCCGCTATTCGGAGGTTCGAATCCTTCCGTCCCAGCGCATATCCATTTTTTTATGCTCCATTATTCCCATAGAATAAGTGGAAGAGTGGATAGGAGTTGATCCATATTAATTTAATAATCTGCATCTCTTCGAATCTCATTAAAAACAAAGTTCCATATATAATATTATATATATAAATTATATATAAATATGTTCTGGTATGTTCTGGAGCTGATATTTTTTCTTTGAATCTTATTTAGGTATTTCATGTTTAGCTCTAGTCAAAAATGGGAAATCTATGTAACGATTGAGCCTGGGGGATTTATCCTATCCCTTTTATTTTATTCACTTTATGACAAGAGTCGATTATTGCAATATTCTGCACCCCTAAAGATAGGAAGATAGGGGTCTTCCTATCTTAAAGTTAAACAACATACATATAATGATATAAAACGAGACGGTGGTTAGCTTATATGGTATGTATCATTTATTTCAATGACAATAATTTTGTGGCTTTTGTGAAAAAGATTTGTAATCCTTAAATTATTTAAACTGAAATTGAAATGATTTAAATTCCATATTATGGAATATCTATAATCTATAACAGTGACAACTGCTTAGTCTATCTGAAAGATACGAAAACCCTTCCCTATTTTTTACAATTTTGATTTTCGTAATTGTGATATCAGATGAAAAGAATAAAGATTCAAATCTTAACTTACATCATTTTTTTTATACATCTCATGAAAAAAAATGAGAGTTATTTCTTCGTTTCTTTGATCTATTTAAAATAGAATCAGTGATGAGTCAATTAAAAAAGAAAGACTTATCTTCTTATGAAGATCAGAGGTTCTTTTTTTTATTGTCCAATTTTCTTTAAATTTAATCAAATTAAATAATGATGTCTAAACAGGAAACTTTTTCAATTTCAAATAGAACTATTTTTAAAAAAATATTTTTAATGGTTCCTTTTAAGTGGAATCTTTGAAAAAGTAGGAAATAGTTTAATCTATCCTATAGAATCATTTGAAAATGCAGATTCATTAAAGTTATTCGTTTCTATATTTTATTTCTATTTCGTTCTAGGATCTATATCTTAGTTTATTTATGTATGTTAAAAATGCTGTCTTGCTAAGACTTTTTCAGAAAAATCGTTTCCACATATCAGATATAGAAGAAAAAGTCTAGATTATGATGTCTATGGACAGCTGAACCAATGACTATTCATGATTCCATAATTGAATCAATTCCATACTGGTTCCAAATTAGAGGAATGTTATGGTAAAACTTCGTTTGAAACGATGTGGTAGAAAGCAACGTGCGACTTGAAGGACACGATCCGTTGTGGATTTTTACATCCACCATTTTCCATTTGTCTAGGAATGAGGGTGCTCTTGGCTCGACATTGTTTGTTCTGTTACACTTGAACCCTTCATTTTTGTTGGGTTGTAAATGGTCTACGATGGAGCTCGAGTAGAAAGGATTAATTCATTTCTCGGGGGCAAGGATCTAGGGTTAATGCCAATCAATCAATTGGAACAACTTCGTAAATGTATCTTCCATATATAGAAATCGAAAGGATCCAATCCTAGCAAATTTCCAATTCAAAAGCAAAATTTGTTGGAATTGATCAAACTTTTTCGATTATAAAGTGTATCAAAGGGGAATCGATTGTCCATACCATAGGATTCTTTGCTAGAAAGCAATCAAAAGGGGCATGTTGCTGCCATTTTGAAAGGATTCCGAAGCACCGAAGTAATGTCTAAACCTAATGATTTAAAATAAGCATAAAGGATCTAAGAACAAGGAAACACCATTTGAATTGTTTCACTAGTATAAATAACTGCATCAGATTAAAGAATTCAAATAGAACTTTAAATGAGACAAACAAAAGGGGGTAAAGACTACTCAATAAATGAAATTGACTAAAGATTTTTTCTTTGAGCTATTTGAGAGTTATCCAACTTGAGTTATGAGTACGAATGGTTTATTTTTTCCTTTTCAAAAAGAAAAAAAAAAAAGACATCATAGTCTAATTGATTTTATAGGCCATTTGTCATTTAATTTATGAGAATTACATACATAGACAAAACCTCGAATCAAATCATTTTTCTCGAGCCGTACGAGGAGAAAACTTCCTATACGGTTCTAGGGGGGGTATTGTTGATCTACACCTATCCCAATGAGCCGTCTATCGAATCGTTGCAATTGATGTTCGATCCAGAAGAGAAGGAAAAGATCTTAGAAAAGTGGGCTTTTATGATCCAATGAAGAACCAAACTTATTTAAATGTTCCCCTTATTCTATATTTCCTTGAAAAAGGTGCTCAACCCACAGGAACTGTTCAGAATCTTTTAAAGAAAGCGGAAGTTTTTAAGGAACTTTCGTCTAATCAAATGAAATTCAATTAAAGAAATACCAAGGGGGGGGTAGCAATTTGTATATAACTTTGTATAATTTTTATCTACTTAATTTTTTTATTCCCTCCCTTTACCTGCTGTATTCGTATTTATTTAGCATTGTTTCCATTAACTCCGATCATCTAGAATGAAAGACAAAACTTTAGTTTATTGATCTTCTAAATATCAAATTCGGACAGTTTCTTCAATTGTGTAGTTTTCATTGGAACTAGACTAACCATCAAGGAATCCGTTTTGCTTATTCTACTTAGATTGATGAAATATATTATGGACTCAAAAATCCGATAGTTTTTTTTCAATTTTTCCTTTTATTCTTTTTCTAGCTATGTAGATTAGATATGTCGTGTCAATCCAAGACATTTTTGAATATTAATATTATTACATTGTTAAATTGAAAT